AATGAATTGCCTGATAAAAAGGATTACCTTGATAGGGTAAATCATGTAATAATATTACATTCATTATATTTAATAGAATTAAACTATTTCTAAAAGTATCAAAAACTTTTGTGCATCATACACCAAAATATAAAAAGATAAGCTAATTAAGCTACTGGGTTCATACCCCATTTATAAAGGTTCTAATCCTTTTCTTTTTAATTTTTAATAATTCATCAAAAATTATATTTTTCAGAATTTTAATTATAGGAACATTGATTTCTATTTCAGCTAATTCTTGGTTAAGAGCTTGAATAGGATTAGAAATTAATTTATTAGCTTTTATTCCCCTAATAAGAGATAATAAATTAATATCAACAGAATCCTCATTAAAGTATTTTTTAACACAAGCATTAGCATCTTCAGTATTTTTATTCGCAGTAATTTTATTTTTATTGAATTCAAGAAAAACAAATTCAAATTACTTTATAGAAATAATAATTTTTTCTTCTCTCCTTTTAAAAAGAGGGTCTGCTCCCTTTCATTTTTGATTCCCTAATGTAATAGAAGGGTTATCTTGATCAAATGCATTAATTTTAATAACTTGACAAAAAATTGCTCCTTTAATATTAATTTCTTACATTATTTTTAAACCCTTAATTATAACAAGAATTATTCTTTCAAGATTAATTGGGGCATTAGGAGGATTAAATCAAACTTCGTTACGTAAATTAATAGCTTATTCATCAATTAATCATTTAGGTTGAATATTAGCTGCTATATATAATAGTAATTTATTATGGTTAACTTATTTTATATTTTATTCATTTTTAACATTTGCTATAATTTTTATATTTAATATATTTAAAGCATCACATATTAACCAATTATTTTCATTATTCTTCCATTCAAAAATTATAAAATTTTTTTTATTTTTTAATTTATTATCTTTAGGTGGATTACCTCCATTTTTAGGATTTTTCCCTAAATGAATTGTTATTCAATCTTTAACTATTAATAATCAATTATTTTTATTAACTTTTATAGTATTAATAACTTTAATTACATTATATTTTTATATACGATTATCATATAGAGCTTTTATACTAAATTATTTTGAAAATAATTGATTAAATTCTTCTATTTATAAATCAATTTATATAAAAATATTTATAATTTTTTCATTTTTTTCTTCATTTGGGTTATTCCTAATTTCTTCTTTATATTTTTTATTTTAAGGCTTTAAGTTAAATAAACTAATAGCCTTCAAAGCTATAAATATAAGAATAATCTTTTAAGCCTTAGTAAATATTTTACTCCTTTAGAATTGCAGTCTAATATCATTATTGACTATAAAGCCATTTATTTATGATTAAAGAGAATAATTCTCATTGATAGATTTACAGTCTATTGCCTAAACTTCAGCCATTTAATCGCGACAATGATTATTTTCAACTAATCATAAGGATATTGGTACTTTATACTTTATTTTTGGAGCTTGATCGGGGATAATTGGAACTTCATTAAGAATTCTAATTCGAGCCGAACTAGGACACCCTGGAGCATTAATTGGAGATGACCAAATTTATAATGTAATTGTTACAGCTCATGCTTTTATTATAATTTTTTTTATAGTAATACCAATTATAATTGGAGGATTTGGTAATTGATTAGTCCCTTTAATATTAGGGGCTCCAGATATAGCCTTCCCTCGGATAAACAATATAAGTTTCTGACTTTTACCTCCTGCATTAACTTTACTATTAGTAAGTAGTATAGTAGAAAATGGAGCTGGAACAGGATGAACTGTTTACCCACCTTTATCTTCTAATATTGCTCATGGAGGAGCTTCTGTTGATTTAGCTATTTTTTCTTTACACTTAGCAGGAATTTCTTCAATTTTAGGAGCTGTAAATTTTATTACTACAGTTATTAATATACGATCAACAGGAATTACATTCGACCGAATACCATTATTTGTTTGATCCGTAGTAATTACAGCTTTATTACTTTTATTATCTTTACCAGTATTAGCAGGTGCTATTACTATATTATTAACAGATCGAAATCTTAATACCTCATTCTTTGATCCAGCAGGAGGAGGAGATCCAATCTTATACCAACATTTATTTTGATTTTTTGGTCATCCTGAAGTTTACATTTTAATTTTACCTGGATTCGGAATAATTTCACATATTATTAGACAAGAGTCAGGAAAAAAGGAAACTTTTGGTTCATTAGGAATAATTTATGCTATATTAGCTATTGGTTTATTAGGATTTATTGTATGAGCTCATCATATATTTACAGTAGGAATAGACGTTGATACTCGAGCTTATTTTACCTCAGCTACTATAATTATTGCTGTCCCAACAGGAATTAAAATTTTTAGTTGATTAGCAACTCTTTATGGTACCCAATTAAATTCTTCCCCAGCTACTTTATGATCTTTAGGATTTGTATTTTTATTTACAGTAGGAGGATTAACAGGAGTTATTTTAGCTAATTCTTCAGTAGACATTATTCTTCATGATACATATTATGTAGTTGCCCATTTCCATTATGTATTATCTATAGGAGCTGTATTCGCTATTATAGCAGGATTTGTTCACTGATACCCTTTATTTACAGGATTAACTTTAAATGGTAAAATATTAAAAAGTCAATTTACTATTATATTTATTGGAGTTAATATTACATTCTTCCCTCAACATTTCTTAGGATTAGCAGGTATACCTCGACGATACTCAGATTACCCTGATGCTTACACAACTTGAAATGTAATTTCTACTATTGGATCAACAATTTCATTATTAGGAATTTTATTTTTCTTTTTCATTATTTGAGAAAGTTTAGTATCACAACGTCAAGTTTTATACCCTGTTCAATTAAATTCATCAATTGAATGATTACAAAATACTCCGCCAGCTGAACATAGTTATTCTGAATTGCCTTTATTAACTAACTTCTAATATGGCAGATTAGTGCAATGGATTTAAGCTCCATATATAAAGTATTTTACTTTTATTAGAAAATAAATGTCAACATGATCAAATTTAGGTTTACAAGATAGTTCTTCTCCTTTAATAGAACAATTAGTCTTTTTTCATGACCACGCACTTTTAATTTTAGTAATAATTACTGTTCTAGTAGGATACTTAATATTTATATTATTTTTTAACAAATATGTAAATCGATACTTACTTCATGGACAAACTATTGAAATTATTTGAACAATTTTACCCGCAATTATTTTATTATTTATTGCATTTCCTTCTCTTCGACTTTTATATTTATTAGATGAAATTAATGAACCTTCTATTACTTTAAAGGCAATTGGACATCAATGATATTGAAGTTACGAATATTCAGATTTTGCAAATATTGAATTTGACTCATATATAATTCCTACTAATGAATTATCAATTGATAGTTTTCGTCTATTAGATGTTGATAATCGAGTAGTTTTACCAATAAATTCACAAATTCGAATTTTAGTAACTGCTGCAGATGTAATTCATTCTTGAACTATTCCAGCTTTAGGAGTAAAGGTAGATGGAACTCCTGGTCGATTAAATCAAACAAACTTTTTAATTAACCGACCTGGTTTATTTTATGGACAATGTTCAGAAATTTGTGGAGCTAATCATAGTTTTATACCAATTGTAATTGAAAGAATCCCAGTAAACTATTTTATTAAATGAATTTCTAGCAATATAAACTCTTCATTAGATGACTGAAAGCAAGTACTGGTCTCTTAAACCATTTTATAGTAAATTAGCACTTACTTCTAATGAAAAAATTAGTTAAATAAATAACATTAGTTTGTCAAACTAAAATTATCAATTTATTGATATTTTTTAATCCCTCAAATAGCCCCAATTGGTTGATTAAGTTTATTTATTATTTTTTCTATTGCATTTGTAATTTTCAATATAATAAATTATTATTCTTTTATTCCTTTTATACCTAAATCTAACTTAATTAGTAAGACACAATCTACAAATTCATTAAATTGAAAATGATAACAAATTTATTTTCAGTATTCGACCCTTCTTCAAGTATTTTTAATTTATCATTAAATTGATTAAGAACATTTTTAGGAATTTTAATAATTCCTTCAATATATTGATTAATACCTTCTCGATACCATATTTTCTGAAATAATATTTTATTAACTTTACACAAAGAATTTAAAATTCTATTAGGCCCTATAGGAGCTAATGGATCTACTTTTATTTTTGTTTCATTATTTTCTATAATTTTATTTAATAATTTTATAGGATTATTTCCTTATATTTTTACAAGTACAAGTCATTTAACTTTAACTCTTACATTAGCAATACCATTATGATTATGTTTTATACTATTTGGATGAATTAATAACACACAACATATGTTTGCTCATTTAGTCCCTCAAGGAACTCCAGCAGTTTTAATACCTTTTATAGTCTGTATTGAAACAATTAGTAATATTATTCGACCTGGTACTTTAGCTGTACGATTAACAGCTAATATAATTGCCGGACATTTATTATTAACCCTTTTAGGTAATACTGGACCCTCTATATCAACAATTCTATTAACATTATTAATTATTACACAAATTGCTTTATTAGTTCTTGAATCAGCCGTTGCTATAATTCAATCTTATGTATTTGCTGTTCTTAGAACTTTATATTCTAGAGAAGTAAACTAATGTCAACTCACTCAAACCACCCATTTCATTTAGTAGACTATAGTCCATGACCATTAACAGCTTCAATCGGAGCAATAACAACTGTTTCTGGTATAGTAAAATGATTCCACCAATATGATGTTTCTCTATTTTTATTAGGAAATATTATCACTATTTTAACTGTTTATCAATGATGACGAGATGTTTCACGAGAAGGAACATTTCAAGGTTTACATACTGATGCTGTAACTACAGGATTACGATGAGGAATAATTTTATTTATTTTATCAGAAATTTTATTCTTTGTATCATTTTTTTGAGCATTCTTTCATAGTAGTTTATCACCATCAATTGAATTAGGAGCTATATGACCTCCTATAGGAATTACTCCTTTTAATCCATTTCAAATCCCACTATTAAATACAGTAATTTTATTAACTTCAGGGATTACTGTAACTTGAGCTCACCATAGTTTAATAGAAGGAAATCATTCACAAACTACTCAAGGATTATTCTTTACAGTTATTTTAGGAATTTATTTTACAATTTTACAAGCTTATGAATATATTGAAGCCCCATTTACAATTGCAGACTCTGTTTATGGCTCAACCTTTTTTATAGCAACAGGATTCCATGGAGTTCATGTTTTAATTGGAACTACTTTCCTTTTAATTTGTCTAATTCGACACTTAAGTAATCATTTTTCAAAAAATCATCATTTCGGATTTGAAGCTGCCGCTTGATACTGACATTTTGTCGATATTGTTTGATTATTCCTTTATGTTTCAATTTATTGATGAGGAGGATAATTATTTATCTATATAGTATAAAAAGTATATTTGACTTCCAATCATAAGGTCTATTATTAATAGTATAGATAATTTTATCAATTTTAACAATCAGTTCAATTATTTTATTAATTTCAATTGTAGTAATATTACTAGCTTCAATTCTTTCAAAAAAAACATTAGTAGACCGAGAAAAAGCCTCTCCATTTGAATGTGGATTTGATCCAAAATCTTCTTCTCGACTCCCATTTTCTTTACGATTTTTTTTAATTACAATTATTTTTTTAATTTTTGATGTAGAAATTGCTTTAATTCTTCCAATTATTTTAATTATTAAATTTTCAAACTTAATAATATGAACAATTACCTCTATTATTTTTATTTTAATTTTATTACTAGGCTTATATCATGAATGAAACCAAGGTATATTAAATTGATCAAATTAATTAGGGTTGTAGTTAATTATAACATTTGATTTGCATTCAAAAAGTATTGATTTTTCAATCTACCTTGAATATGAAGCGATATATTGCAATTAGTTTCGACCTAATCTTAGGTAATTTTTACCCTTATTCTTTAATTGAAGCCAAAAAGAGGCTTATCACTGTTAATGATAGAAATGAGATCAATACTCCAATTAAAGAAGTATGATGTTCAAGTAAAAGCTGCTAACTTTTTTCTTTTAATGGTTAAATTCCATTTATACTTCTATGTTTATATAGTTTAATAAAAACATTACATTTTCATTGTAAAATTAAAAATCTTTTTTTTATAAATTACTAATAATAATTCACTATATTCAAAGATTAAATTAATCTCCCTAACATCTTCAGTGTTATACTCTAGCTATAAGCTATTTGAATAAAAACAAATTATGTATATATATAAAATTATAATTCAAAAAATAAAACTTAATAAATAAATTTTTAAATTATTATTCTGTAATATTTGATTTAATTGAGAATTTTTTACCAAATTTAAATAAAGTTGTTGCCCTCCAAAATATTCTGATCATCCTTGGTCAAAAGATTTAACTGTTATTCTACCAACAATTAAAGAATAATTAATAATTCCGTATGTAGAAATATAGGGTATAAATCATATTGAACCTAAAAAATAAGAAGAATTATAATTATTTAAAGCCTTATTATAAAAAAATAAAGAAATATTAGAAATTAAATACCCTCTAACCCCTCCTACAATACAAACAAATAAAGTTAATAATTTTAAATAAGAAGGAAGAACTACTACTACTGGAGTAGGAAAAATTAATCAACTTAATATACTACCCCCAAAAATTCTCAAAATTAATAACCCTATTATACTTTTTAACATAACTCAACCTTCATCATTTAATATATTTAAAGAAGAAAAATTGGAATCTCCAGTTATTGTATAATATACTAATCGGAAAGAATAACATACTGTTAACCCTGTAGAAAAAAAGTATAAAAAAAAAGAAAATATATTGATATAAGATAAAGAAACTGTTTCTAAAATTAAATCCTTAGAATAAAATCCTGACAAAAAAGGTATTCCACATAAAGCTAAGTTAGCAACATTAAAACATGAAGAAGTTAAAGGTATTATTATTCTTAAACTACCCATTAATCGAATATCTTGAGAATTATTTATATTATGAATAATAGCCCCAGCACACATAAATAATAACGCCTTAAATAAAGCATGAGTTAATAAATGAAAAAAAGCTAATTTATAATAACCTATAGATAAAATTCTTATTATTAAACCTAATTGACTTAAAGTAGATAAAGCAATAATTTTTTTTAAATCAAATTCATAATTTGCTCCTAATCCAGCTATAAATATTGTTAATCCAGATAATAATAATAACAAATTACCTAATCAAGATGATCTTAATAAAATATTAAACCGAATCAATAAATATACCCCAGCAGTTACCAAAGTTGAAGAATGTACTAAAGCTGAAACAGGAGTAGGAGCTGCTATAGCAGCTGGCAATCAAGAAGAAAAAGGAATTTGAGCACTCTTAGTTATAGCTGCCAATATTACTAATCCCCCCACAATTATTATTTCAAAATTATCCTTTATACTTTCTAAATAAAAAATATAATTTCAACTTCCATAATTTAATATTCAAGCAATAGCTAATAATAATGCAACATCTCCAATTCGATTTGATAAAGCAGTTAATATCCCAGCATTATAAGATTTTACATTTTGAAAATAAATAACCAAACAATAAGAAACAAGTCCCAATCCATCTCATCCCAATAAAATTCTAATTAAATTAGGACTAATAATTAATAATATTATAGAAGTAACAAATATTAATACTAATAGGATAAAACGATTAATTTTATAATCACTCTCTATATACTCCTTTCTATAAAAAATTACTAAAGATGAAATTATTAGAACAAAAGACATAAAAATTAAACTTATTCAATCTAATAATAATGTTATAACAATATTAACTGAATTTAACGAAACAACTTCTCATTCAATAAAAATTCTATAATCATTTATAATAAAAATAACTCCTATTAAAAAAGAAGATAATCTAAAAGTAAATAATCTCACAAAACTAATTGTACAAATTGATAAATATTTCACGGTTTAAAAAGAAAAACTCTTATCATTGACACCACAAATCAATATTTTTATTAAACTATTTAAACATAATCATAGTATACATATATCTCCCTTTAAAATTAATAAATTTAAAGGAAATCAATGTAAAAATAAAAGTAAAAACTCTCGAACAGAACCTCCTCTAAATGAATAAGCCCCTGAAAAAATCTTTCCATGTTGACTATAAGCATATAAATATAAAGTATAAGCAGCTCTAAAAAAAGAAATTAAAGATAATATTAATATAGAGACTCAAGACCATCTAACAATTCTATTAATTAAAGAAATTTCTCCCAATAAATTTAAAGTAGGTGGAGCAGCCATATTAGCTGATCTTAATAAAAATCATCATAATGCCATAGAAGGTATAAAATTTAATATCCCCTTATTAATTAATAATCTCCGACTTCCTATTCGTTCATAAGAAATATTAGCCAAACAAAATAAACCTGAAGAGCATAATCCGTGAGCAATTATTAAAGTATAAGAACCACAAATTCCTATATAAGTTAAAGTTATTAAACCAGCTAATACAATTCCTATGTGAGCTACTGAAGAATATGCAATTAAAGCCTTTAAATCAGTTTGACGTAAACAAATTAATCTAACTAAAACTCCTCCTACTAATCTAATTCTGATTCAAATAAAATTAAATTTTAATCCTATTAATTGTAAAAAAGGAAATACTCGTAATAATCCATACCCCCCTAACTTCAACATAATTCCAGCTAAAATTATTGAACCAGAAACAGGAGCTTCTACATGAGCCTTTGGTAATCATAAATGAACTAAAAATATTGGTATTTTTACTAAAAAAGCTATTACTAATGCAAAATAAAGAATTTCATAATTAAATATATAATTATTTAATAAATAAAAATTTAAAGTCCCTGTAGACTTATATAAATAAAAAATACCAACTAATATAGGTAAAGAAACTAATAAAGTGTAAAATAATAAATATACCCCCGCCTGTAAACGTTCAGGCTGATACCCTCAACCTAAAATTAAAAATAATGTAGGAATTAAACTTCTTTCAAAAAATAAATAAAATATAAATAAGCTTATTCTTCTAAAAGTTAATACTAATAAAATTAATAACAAAATAATATTTAATAAAAATAAATTAGTATAATTTCTATACTTATAAATAGATTCACTTGCTATTAATATTAAAGAAACAATTCATAAACTTAATAAAATTAATCCATATGAAATTATATCACACCCAAATAAATACGAAATTGATATAAAATAATTTCTATATATATTTATTAAAATAAAAATAAAACTCAATAAAAATAAGAAACTTTGTACCATTCAATAACTATTATAGATTAAACACAATGGAAATAAAAATAAAATTCTAATAATAATTTTTAACATTGTAAAATATTAAATCTTTGAAAATAATCATTACCATGTGTACGAATTATTGATACTAAAATTGAAAGACCTAATGCCCCTTCACAAACTCTAAATGTTAAAAATATTATTCTAAAAAAATTTTCATAATTTAATATATTTAAATAAATAAATAATAAAAGAAATAATCTTAAAACAATATATTCTAATCTTAACAGTATAGATAATAAATGTTTTCGATTAGAAACAAAAGTAAATACTCCTATAATAAATAAAATACTTGGCAAGCTTCAATTTAAAATTGCTATCATTAGTTTTAATAGTTTAACAAAAACATTGGTCTTGTAAATCAAAAATAAGAATATTTCTTTTAAAACTTCAAGAGAAAAGAAAATTCTTTATCATTAATCCCCAAAATTAATATTTTAATTAAACTACCTCTTGATATTATACAATGAACTTTATTAACACTTTTAATTATTTTTAATTTTATTTTTATAAATATAAAACATCCATTAGCAATGGGGTTAATTTTACTTATTCAAACAACATTAGTAACTTTAACATCAGGTCTTATAACTAAAAGATTTTGATTTTCTTATATTTTATTTTTAGTTTTTTTAGGAGGAATATTAGTCCTATTTATTTATGTAACTTCATTAGCTTCAAATGAAATATTTACATTTTCAATTAAATTATTATTTATTTCTTTATCAATTTTTATATTAATAATTATTACATTATTCTTTATAGACAAAAATAATTTATTACAATACCAAAATTTAGAAATTAAATCAATTTATGATATAAATTCATACTTGATAGAAAATTCATTATCTTTAAATAAATTATACAACTATCCAACTAATTTATTAACAATTTTATTAATAAATTATTTATTAATTACATTAATTGCTGTAGTAAAAATTACTAACCTATTTAAGGGTCCTCTTCGACCTATATTTAACTAATGAACAAACCTTTACGAATTAAACACCCAATTTTTAGAATTGCTAATAGTGCTTTAGTTGATTTACCAGCCCCAATTAATATTTCTGCTTGATGAAATTTCGGATCTTTATTATTTTTATGCTTAATGATTCAAATTTTAACTGGGTTATTTTTAGCTATACATTATACAGCAGATATTAGACTAGCTTTTAATAGAGTAAATCATATTTGTCGAGATGTAAATTATGGTTGATTATTACGAACTATACATGCTAACGGAGCATCATTTTTCTTTATTTGTATTTACTTACATGTAGGACGAGGAATATATTATGGTTCATATTTATTTACCCCTACTTGATTAGTAGGAGTAATTATTTTATTCTTAGTAATAGGAACAGCATTTATAGGATATGTACTTCCATGAGGACAAATATCTTTCTGAGGAGCTACAGTTATTACTAATTTATTATCCGCTATTCCATATTTAGGGATTGATTTAGTACAATGAGTATGAGGAGGATTCGCTGTTGATAACGCAACATTAACTCGATTCTTTACATTTCACTTTATTTTACCATTTATTGTACTAGCAGCAACATTAATTCATATTTTATTTTTACATGAAACAGGATCAAGTAACCCAATAGGATTAAATTCTAATATTGATAAAATTCCATTTCACCCTTATTTTACTTTTAAGGATATTGTTGGATTTATTGTAATAACAATAATTTTAATTTTATTAGTCTTAATTAACCCTTATTTACTAGGAGACCCAGATAATTTTATTCCTGCTAACCCCTTAGTTACTCCTATTCATATTCAACCAGAATGATACTTTTTATTTGCTTACGCAATTTTACGATCAATTCCTAATAAATTAGGAGGAGTAATTGCATTAGTTCTTTCTATTGCAATCTTAGCGATCCTTCCATTTTACCATTTAAGTAAATTTCGAGGGATTCAATTTTATCCAATTAATCAAATTCTATTTTGAATTATAGTAGTAACAGTAATTTTATTAACATGAATCGGAGCTCGACCAGTTGAAGAACCTTATGTATTAGTAGGACAAATTTTAACTGTAATTTATTTTGCTTATTTTATATTTAATCCTTTAATTATTAAATGATGAGATAATTTATTAAACTAAGTTAATGAGCTTGAAATAAGCATATGTTTTGAAAACATAAGATAGAGATCAAATTTTCTATTAACTTTACTAAAAATAATTCATTAAATTAAGTAAATTAAAAAAATCTTAAACCCAACAAAAAATAATAAAAAATTTAATGAAAAAGGTAAAAAACTTTTTCAAGCTAAATATATTAATTTATCATATCGAAACCGAGGTAATGTCCCTCGAACTCAAATAAATATAAAAGAAACAAAAGTCAACTTAATATAAAAAAAGAAAGAAAAAACATCTCTACCTAAAAATATTACACAAAATAATATTCTTATAAATAAAATTCTTGCATATTCAGCTAAAAAAATTAAAGCAAACCCTCCTCTTCTATATTCTACATTAAATCCAGATACTAATTCAGATTCACCTTCTGCAAAATCAAATGGAGTACGATTAGTTTCTGCCAAAGAAATTCTAAATCAAACTAAAGCTATAGGAAACATAATAAATAAAAATCAAATAAATATTTGATATTTATAAAATATTAATATATTATACCCTCCAATTAAAAAAATAAAGCTTAATAAAACTAAAGCTAATCTTACTTCATAAGAAATTGTTTGAGCAACAGCTCGTAATCCTCCTAATAATGCATAATTAGAATTTGAAGACCACCCAGCAATTATAACAGTGTAAACCCCCAATCTTGTGCAACAAAGAAAAAATAATAAACCTAAATTAAATGAAAAAAGTTTAACAAATATAGGTATACATATTCATACTAATAAAGATAAAAATAAAGAAAAAATAGGAGAAAAATAATAAGAAATATAATTAGATAACAAAGGATAAGTTTGTTCCTTAGTAAATAATTTAATTGCATCACAAAAAGGCTGGGGAATTCCTGCAATTCCAACCTTATTAGGACCCTTTCGAATTTGAATATATCCTAAAACCTTTCGTTCTAAAAGAGTTAAAAAAGCTACTCTTACTAATACAAAAATAATTAATAATAATCTTCCAATAATAAATAATAAATTTTCTATAAAAAACAAGTACTATTTGTAATAAAAATTACATAAATAAATTCTAAATTTATTGCACTAATCTGCCAAAATAGTAATTATATTAATTATATTCAATATAAAAATAATAATTTATCAAATATTAGGTCCTTTCGTACTGAAATATTTTAATTTTTTAAAGATAGAAACCAACCTGGCTTACGCCGGTTTGAACTCAGATCATGTAAGAATTTAAAAGTCGAACAGACTTAAAATTTAAGCGGCTACACCTAAAGTTATATCTTAATCCAACATCGAGGTCGCAATCTTTTTTATCGATATGAACTCTCCAAAAAAATTACGCTGTTATCCCTAAAGTAACTTATTTTTTTAATCGCTAATAACGGATCAATTATTCATAAATTAATGATTTTAACAATTAAAAGTTTATTAAATTTTAATATCACCCCAATAAAATATCATTAATTATTATAACAAAAAAAATCTATAAAATTATAATAATCTAAATATAAAGATTTATAGGGTCTTCTCGTCTTTTAAATATATTTTAGCTTTTTGACTAAAAAATAAAATTCTAATATAAATTCTTATGAAACAGTTAATATCTCGTCCAACCATTCATACCAGCCTTCAATTAAAAGACTAATGATTATGCTACCTTTGCACAGTTAGTATACTGCGGCCATTTAAAAAATTTCAGTGGGCAGGTTAGACTTTAAAAAAAATTCAAAAAGACATGTTTTTGTTAAACAGGCGAACATTATTTTTGCCGAGTTCTTTATAAAAACTTCTCATTTATATTTATTTATACAATTATATATACTAATTTTATCATTATTTATTCATTTTTAACATTAAAATGAATATTTTAATAAAAATTTAAAATTTAATAAATAATAACTATTATAAAATAAATTATAACACTTTTACTAATAATAACTATTTCTAAGCTTATATTTATTAATTTATTTATTTATTTTTAAAAATTTATTTTACAGCTTATCCCATAAAATATTAAAATTAAACATTTATTTAATTAATTTATTTAATTAAATAATATAAAATTTCTAAATTAAATTTATTTCTTAAAAAACTAGATACCTTTAAAAACGAATAACATTTCATTTCTAATATATTATTTAAAATAATTTTACCACATTAACTTTAATAATATATTAACTCTTTTAAAATCGAGAAAATTATAATAAATAATTTTTATTTGATAAACCCTGATACACAAGGTACAATAAATTAAATTTTCTTTTACTATAAAAATTTTTCAAATTATTTCAATTTTCTTTCACAATACTATTACACTATAATTAATATTATTTTTTCTTTATAAAATACTAAAACAATCAACTTTATAATTATTTTTAATAATTTAAATTTTTAAAAAAAAGGATTAATAAATAAAATCTAATCAATTTATATTGATTTGCACAAAAATCTTTTCAATGTAAATGAAATACTTTACTAAATAAGCTTTAAATTGCATTCTAGGTACACTTTCCAGTACATCTACTATGTTACGACTTATCTTACCTTAGTAGTAAGAGTGACGGGCGATGTGTGCATATTTTAGAGCTAAAATCAAATTATTAATCTTTATAATTTTACTATCAAATCCACCTTCATTAAACATTTCAAATTTAAATCCATTTAAATAAATTTATTGTAACCCATTTCTACTTAAATATTAGCTACACCTTGATCTGATATATTTTCTTTTTAAAAATTTTGAAAATTAACATTCTTATAAAATATTCTAATAACGACGGTATATAAACTGATTACAAATTTAAGTAAGGTCCATCGTGGATTATCGATTATAGAACAGGTTCCTCTGAATAGACTAAAATACCGCCAAATTTTTTAAGTTTCAAGAACATAACTACTACTACCTTAATTTTTTTTATTACATTTTAAATAATAGGGTATCTAATCCTAGTTTATTATTAAAATTTTCAAGTTTCAATTATTCTTAATAAAAAATATATAAATTTAAAATTTCACTTAATAAATTTATTTTTATTTTATAATAAACAATTTAACTTTAACTAAAAAAATTTATTTGCATTATTCGTATAACCGCGGCTGCTGGCACAAATTTAGCCACTACTCTTTAGTATTACTATTTCTAAGTTTCCTTAATTAATAATATTAATTACTGCGGATAAAAATAATTTTATTCATTATTAAAATAAATAAAAATTCACATAAAAATTTACATATAAATTAAACTAACAATAAATTTACAAGCCAAAATAAAACTTTAAACAATAAATTAAAAATATAAATTTTTTAATTTTCATAAATAATATTATTATAAATAAAATTAGTAAACATGAAAACCTTATTATTAAATTGCCTGATAAAAAGGAGATAGGGTAAATCATGTAATAATATTTAAATTATTAATGCTTTAAATTTTAATAATAATAATTAATTTAATTAATAATATTTTAATAAAAAAATTAATAATAACAAAATATAAAAAATAGATTTTTATTACATTAATAATGTTAAATTGGTAAATACTCCTATAAGCAAAAAAATATACCCCTATTATATTTATTAATTTAATTAAACAGATATTTAAAAATATAACTTAAATTAAAATTAAATTAAAATAATTTTTAATAGTTTAAATTATTAATATTTTAATATAATAATAATTAATTTAATTAATCTTTATTCAATAAAATAAATATATACCCCTATTATATTTATTAATTTAATCAATCAACGGGCTGAAAATATTAATTGAAACAATATAAATTAAAATAATTTTTAATAATTTAAATTAATAATATTTTAAATAATAATAATTAATTTAATTAATAATAATTTAATAAAAATTAATTTAATATAAAAATATATTTAAATAATTTTATTATATTAATAATATTAAATTAATAAATCTTTATTCAATAAAATAAATATATGCCCCTATTATATTTATTAATTTAATCAATCAACGGGCTGAAAATATTAATTGAAACAATATAAATTAAAATAATTTTTAATAGTTTAAAAAATCATCAAATCTCTTTTTTTTTTTTTTTTTTTTTATATAAAAAATTTAGCTTTAAATGAAAATTATATAATAATTTACACCTATCGAAATTTTATATTGAGCCGTGCAGAAATTTATTTTTGGTCTATATACCAATAGAGATTAATAGATATCTATTAATATATAAATGTTTAATTAATTAATAGATATCTATTAATTTAGCTCTAAAAAAAAATTTGAATTCAATTAAGAATATCATGTTATTAAAATCTTTATTAATCAATATTTATATAATTATTATGAAGAAATCTATATATATATATAAATCATTTATTAATGTATGATAGATATATTTGATGTTATTATATAAATTATTTATATATTTATAATTTTATCTTATTTATGTCATATTTTAATATATGTATAAATATATGAATATAATAATATATATTTTTATATATATATATATATGCAAAATTTAATTATTTAATCTATATAATAAATTAAAATAAAAATTTTAGTATATTTTAACTTTTATTTACTATATTTAATTATTAAAATAATTTTAAAAACAAAATTTTATTTTTTTTAATGTATAAATTTAAAAATATAAATTTTTTAAACTTATAAATTTAATATTATTAAATAAATAAAATTAGTAAACATGAAAACCTTATTATT